TGCTTAATAATATTAGAATATTTAGTGCCGAGTTTTTTTTGTGAAATTTTTAGTAGGGGTTGTTAGGCCGGCGGTAAATTTTTATAATAAAAATTGATGCACATATATATATATATATATATATATAATGTGGGATGCCAATTTACATCGCAACTCGTTGGTCGATACGTTCTTGAGTCCTCCTTGGTTTCGGGGTTTGACAAGGATAACAGGATTCGCCGAGCGTAGGGGGGTAGGGGGGTTTGTCGCGCAAAAACCAAAAAGGGGGTATATATAAGGATAAGTTGAACAAGAGATGTATATGTTATGCACTTGAGTTAATAAAATGTAATTCTTAAATTATGTCTTATAATAATTAATATACATTGTCACATACAAGGAATATGTCCAACCTTGGTTTACATTTGAGCCTGCACTTTGAGATGTAAGTGAAGAGGAAAAAAAAGGAGAACGTTATGCATATAAAAGAACGCTTGGCATGGTGGGTAACGAGACATATGTACTACACCATTAATCAAATGCCAGTATAATTATTTTAGGAGGGAATTATTACAGTTGTGTACCTGAAATAGGAACCAGATGCCAGTAATAATTCATATTGTGCTACCCTCACAGTTATTGCCCTTGATTCTATCATGCATGATGTACCTTTATACCACCGGTTGGTGGTCTCTTATTACATTAATATTTTTGAATACGATTATGGCTGTATAGTTCAAGGAAAAATTTGAGGTCAATTTTTTGCGGGAAAATATATTACCCGGGTTAAAACAATATTGTTTTCTGAATTTTAATGACATGCTTTATGTATACCCTAATATTTAGTACTTGCTTTATGGTCAATATAATAATTTGGTGATAATACATATATGTATTAGCACATTGATGTGTTATCACACCATAAAGGGATGGTTTGTCCCCAGAAAATAGTTTAATTTAGAATTCTGGCTTTGGGAGCCAGGGGTGAGAGTTAAAATCTCTCTTTTTTGGGCACTAGGGAGGAATTTAACCTCCGATCTTCGGATTACAAGACCGATGCTTTTGGACTAAGCTACTAGGGCAAGCTCATTGTAGTGCTTTATTTTCTAATCATCCTGCTAGTGGTATAAAAATGAGGAATAATGCGAAGTATAACACGGATGCAATTTGTCCGATGATAATAAATGGGTGTTCTACTGGTATGCCTCCAATTCATGTTAAAATGATTATGTCTGCTACTAGGGCTCAGAATAAGAATTGGGTAATTGGGCGGAATGTTAGTCCTCGTTGTTTTGAGGTGTGTAATAACGGCACAACTATTAATACTAGAATAGAGAATAGTAGTGCGAGGACGCCTCCAAGTTTGTTTGGGATTGATCGTAGGATAGCGTAGGCAAATAAGAAGTATCACTCTGGTTTGATGTGGGGGGGAGTAACTAGGGGGTTGGCGGGGGTGAAGTTTTCTGGGTCTCCTAATAAGTTAGGGGAAAATAATGTTAATAGTATTAGGGTAAATAATATAATTACGAAGCCTAGGAGGTCTTTGTATGTGAAATATGGGTGGAAAGAAATTTTGTCTGCGTCTGAGTTTAATCCAGTTGGGTTATTTGATCCTGTTTCGTGTAGAAATAGTAAGTGGAGAATGGTTGCGGCGGCAACAACAAATGGTAGTAGGAAGTGGAATGCGAAGAATCGTGTTAGTGTTGCGTTGTCTACTGAGAACCCACCTCAGATTCATTGGACTAGCATATCTCCTGTATAGGGCACGGCGGATAGGAGGTTTGTAATTACTGTGGCGCCTCAAAAAGATATTTGTCCTCACGGCAGAACATAGCCGACAAAGGCTGTTATTATAACTAACAGTAGGAGGATTACGCCGATGTTTCAGGTTTCTTTATAAAGATATGACCCGTAGTATAGGCCTCGGGCGATATGTATATAAATACAGATGAAGAAAAATGATGCCCCGTTAGCATGAATATTTCGGATTAGTCAGCCGTAATTAACGTCTCGGCAGATGTGGGCGACTGATGAGAATGCAGTTGAAATATCTGAAGTGTAGTGTATAGCTAGAAATAGGCCGGTTAGAATTTGGGTGATTAGGCATAGTCCTAGTAGAGATCCAAAGTTTCATCATGCTGAGATGTTAGACGGTGTTGGTAGGTCAACTAGTGCGTTGTTAGCGATTTTAATAAGGGGATGTGTTTTTCGTAGGCTTGCCATTAAAGTTCTTGTAGTTGAATAACAACGATGGTTCTTCAAGTCATTGGTCTCGGTTAAAGTCTGAGCAAGAATTATGACCTATTTTATGTTTTTATTACTGATAGCTTTGGTTGTAGGTTTGGTTGCTGTTGCTTCTAATCCTACGCCTTATTTTGCTGCTTTTGGTTTGGTGGTTGCAGCTGGGGTTGGATGTGGGATTTTGGTTGGTCATGGAGGTTCTTTTTTATCACTAGTTCTTTTTTTAATTTATTTAGGGGGGATGCTTGTAGTTTTTGCCTATTCGGCAGCCTTGGCTGCTGAGCCTTTTCCAGAGGCTTGGGGCAATCGTTCTGTGTTAGGCTATGTTCTAATCTATTTATTGGGGGTTAGTTTAGTGGCGGGATTTTTTTGAGGGGGCTGGTATGAGGGTTCGTGGGTGGTTGTGGATGGGTTAAAGGAGTTTTCTGTCTTGCGTGGCGATATTAGTGGTGTGGCTATAATATACTCGTCTGGTGGGGGTATATTAGTTATTTGTGCTTGGGTGTTGCTTTTGACTTTACTTGTTGTTTTAGAGCTTACTCGTGGTTTAAGCCGTGGGGCCCTTCGTGCGGTTTAAAGGAGAATTGGGATCGTGGCCAAGATTAGGGTCAGGAGGAAGATGGTTAGGTATGTTTTGATTATCCCACGTGTAATATCGTTAATAGTTTTTGCCATCGCTGCTTGTGTCAATGCTAGACCCTTTGGTCCAATGGTTTCGAGTCATGTTTTGTCGAGTTGGGTGGCGGCAGATTGTCCTAGGACAAGTTTAAGTTTTGGGAGGAGTCGGTGAATGGTTGTTGGGAAAAATCCTAGCATATTTGAGAAATGGTGTGTGGAAATTATAGGGGTAATTTTTACTTGTTTGCTTGTTATATTGGCCAGTTCTGTGGCTACGAGCAGGCCGGCGATTGTCACTGCAAGAGCTGCCATTTTTAGGGTGGTTGGCATTGTTATAATTGGTGTTTTTGTCGGTATGAAGTTTTGTGTAATGATAAGTCCTGCAATAATGCTCCCTCAGGCGAGTCGTTTAATAGAGTTAATTACTAGTGGGTTATTTTCGTTAATTGGGGAGAGTGGTGAAAATCGTGGGGTTCCTATAATTACAAAGTATACTAGTCGGAAGCTGTATACTGCGGTGAACGATGTGGCAATTAGTGTTAGGGTTAGGGCTCAGGCGTTTAGATAAGAGGTGTTTAGAGCTTCAATAATTGCATCTTTTGAGAAGAATCCTGCTAGGAAGGGGGTTCCTGTTAGGGCAAGGCTGCCAATTGTAAAGTAAGTTGAAGTGGCAGGCATAATATTGAATAGGCCTCCTATTTTTCGAATATCTTGTTCATCGTTTAGGCTGTGAATAATTGATCCGGAGCATAAGAATAGTATGGCCTTGAAGAAGGCGTGGGTGCAAATGTGGAGGAATGCTAGTTGCGGCTGGTTTAGTCCAATTGTAACTATTATTAATCCAAGCTGGCTTGATGTTGAAAAAGCTACAATTTTTTTGATATCATTTTGGGTTAGAGCACAGGTGGCTGTGAATAGTGAGGTTAGTGCTCCTAGGCAAAGGCAGGTTGTTAGGGCTAGCTGGTTATTTTCTATGAGCGGATGAAGGCGAATTAGTAGAAAAATTCCTGCAACGACTATAGTACTTGAGTGGAGTAGGGCGGATACTGGTGTAGGGCCCTCCATGGCGGACGGTAGCCATGGGTGGAGGCCAAACTGGGCTGACTTTCCTGTTGCCGCTAGGGCAAGTCCTAATAAGGGGACTGTTATGTCGAAGTTTTTTGATAAGACAAAGATTTGTTGAATTTCTCAGGAGTTGAGGTTTATTGCGAATCAGGCTATAGTTATAATTAGTCCGATGTCTCCTACTCGATTATAAATGACAGCCTGAAGAGCTGCTGTATTAGCGTCTGCTCGTCCGTGTCATCATCCAATTAGGAGGAAAGATATAATTCCCACTCCTTCTCAGCCAATAAATAATTGAAATATGTTGTTAGCTGTAACTAAGATGATTATGGCTACTAGGAATATGAGTAAGTATTTAAAGAATCGGTCAATGTTGGGGTCAGAGTGTATGTATCATAGTGCAAATTCTAGGATTGATCAGGTAACATATAGGGCAATTGGAACAAAGATTAGGGAGTAGTGATCAAATTTAAAGCTAACATTGATGTCAAATGTTTGAGTATTTATTCATTGTCAGTTTGTGATAATACCTTCTGTTTTCAGGCTTAGAAAGATTATGAGAGGTAGTAGGCTGACGAAAAATGCAGAGCTAACAGCTATTTTAGTTATTTTTGCTATGTTGAGGTTATGTTGGTTGGGGTTTATTGTAGTAAATAGTGGGTATGTTAAAATAAAGAAGATTAGGAGGAGTGATGAGTGTATAATTAATGTCATTTTAGCTTTCACTTGGATTTGCACCAAGAGTTTTTGGTTCCTAAGACCAACGGATGGGCTGTTATCCTTTGAAAGCGCAAGGAAGCCGTGGATTTTAACCACGGAGTGTAAGGATTAGCAGTGCTTACTATTTTTCGTTCTTCCTTGGTGAGTAAGGAGGTTTTAACTCCTGTCTTTAGAATCACAATCTAATATTTTGGTTAAAACTATACTTACAGTAACATCATCCTCATATGAGTTCTGGTTTTGCTACTAATAGGATGACGGGGATTAGGTGTAGGGTTATTAATAGGTGTTCTCGGGTGTGGAAGGGTTGAAGTCCTATAATGTGATTTGGTGTTGGGCCTCGTTGTGATATAAGAAATATGTATAGGGAGTAGCTGGCTGTGATTAGTGTTCCTAGGCCAGTAAGTAAAATTGTCCATGGGGATCAGTTGAATAGTGTTGTAATAATTATGAGTTCTCCTATTAGATTGGGTAAAGGAGGAAGTGCTAAGTTGGCTAGATTGGCGGTGAATCATCATACTGCGGTTAGTGGAAAAATCATTTGTAGTCCTCGGGCGAGTATTATTGTTCGGCTATGGGTTCGCTCATATGCTGTGTTGGCTAGGCAAAATAGTGCTGAAGATACTAACCCGTGAGCAATTATTAAAATAATTGCCCCTGAAAACCCTCATGAGGTTTGGATTAGAATACCTCCTGCTACTAGTCCCATGTGACTTACAGATGAGTAGGCAATTAGTGATTTTAGGTCTGTTTGTCGAAGGCAGATTGATCCGGTTATAATGATTCCTCAGAGGGCTAGAATAATGAATGGGTAGGCTAGCTCTTTTGATAGGGGGTCTAGTGTTACTATTATGCGCATCATTCCGTATCCGCCGAGTTTTAATAGGACTGCTGCCAGTACTATTGATCCTGCTACGGGGGCTTCTACGTGTGCTTTTGGTAGCCATAGGTGCACCCCATATAATGGTATTTTAACTAAAAATGCGATTAGGCAGCCAGCTCATCAAATTATATGGCCCCAAGAGTTGAGTTGAAGAGGTTGTGAATATTGGAGTACTAGTATTGATAGTGTCCCTGTTGATTGTTGGAGAAGAAGCAGGGCAATTAAAAGTGGGAGTGATCCTGCTAGGGTGTAGAATAGAAAATAGGTCCCTGCATTAAGTCGTTCGGTTTGATTTCCTCAGCGGGTAATAATGATAAGGGTTGGGATAAGTGTAGCTTCAAACATAATATAAAACATAATGATTTCTGTGGCACCGAATGCTATAATTAGAAAGGTTTGTAGTGAGGTAAGAAGCGTGATGTAAGAGCGCTGTCGGCTAATTGGCTCAGGGTTGATATGATTTTGGCTAGCTAGAATTATAAGTGGAAGTAGTCAGCATGTTAGTACTAAAAGGGGGGTTGATAGCGGGTCTGTGGCCAGGTATATATTAGAGGAGGTTCATCCGGTTTCTGAGGTTCATTTTAGTCATATTAGGCTAATGGAAGCAATTAGGAGACTGTGTGTGGTTGTGGTTGTTCATAATCATTTAGGGGAGGTTAGTCAAATTGTTGGAAATAGCATGATTGTGGGGATTAATACTTTTAGCATTGTAGAAGATTAAGATTTTGTAGTCGGTCGGTCCCATGAGTGCGGGCGGTAGCGACTAGTAGTGCTAGGCCGGTGCTTGCTTCACAGGCAGAGAAGGCTAATAGTAGTATAGGAGCCGTTGAGGATGCTGTTGATTCAAATTGTAGTGTTCATAGGGCTAATGCAATAAATAGGGATAGTATTATTCCTTCTAAGCATAGTAGTGCGGAGAGTAAGTGAGTTCGATGGAGTGCTAGTCCTATTAAACCTAATATGAATGCTGAGCTAAAGCTAAAGTGTACGGGTGTCATAAGGGGGCCGTGGAGTTAAACCACGATTTTCTGAGTCGAAGTCAGAGGTCTTGTTTTGGACTAGCCCCCTATTCTGCTCATTCTAGGCCGCCTTGAGTTCATTCGTATACTAATCCCAGGGTTAATAGAATTAGGACTGTTGTAACCCAGAAGAGTGTTTCGGTGGGGTTGTGGAGTTGATCTCCTCAGGGTAGTGGGAGGAGAAGGGCAATTTCTAAGTCAAAGAGGAGAAACAGAATTGCTACTAGGAAGAAGCGCAGGGAAAACGGCAAGCGGGCAGAGCCTAGGGGGTCAAACCCGCATTCGTATGGTGATAGTTTTTCTGCGTCGGGGTTTGTTTGTGGGAGTCAAAAAGATACAACTGCTAGGACTAAGGACAGAGTTGTTGTAATAATTAAAATAGTTATGACTAAATTCATTATCTTTCCTTGGGGTTTAACCAAGGCTGTGTGATTGGAAGTCACTTGTACTAACTTTAATACTAGAAAGATTATGAGCCTCATCAATAGATAGATACGTAGAGGAAGAGCCATACTACGTCAACAAAGTGCCAGTATCAGGCAGCGGCTTCAAAGCCGAAGTGGTGTTCAGATGTGAAGTGGTATTGGATTTGGCGTAGGAGACACACTGTGAGGAAGGTTGATCCAATAATAACGTGTAGTCCGTGGAAGCCTGTGGCTACAAAGAATGTTGAGCCATAGACTCCGTCTGCGATTGTGAATGGGGCTTCGTAATATTCTATGGCTTGTAGTGCGGTGAAATAAAATCCTAATAAAATGGTTAGTGCTAGGGATTGAATGGCTTGTTTTCGTTCTCCCTCCATAATACTGTGGTGGGCTCATGTTACTGTGACCCCCGACGCCAGTAGTACAGCTGTATTAAGGAGTGGGACTTCGAAGGGGTCTAGTGGAATAATTCCTGTGGGGGGTCAGCACCCTCCTAATTCGGGGGTGGGTGCTAGGCTTGAGTGGTAGAAGGCTCAGAAGAATCCTAAGAAGAAGAACACTTCTGATGTAATAAATAGAATTATTCCGTATCGTAACCCTTTTTGTACTGGGGGCGTGTGGTGGCCTTGAAAGGTTCCTTCTCGGATAATATCACGCCATCATTGGTATATGGTGAGAAGTGTAAGAATTAGTCCTAAGGTTATTAGTATTATTGAGTGGAAGTGGAATCAGGTTGCTAGGCCGGATGTTATTAGTAGGGCAGCGATAGCTCCGGTTAGTGGTCATGGGCTTGGGTCAACTATATGATAGGCATGTGCTTGGTGGGCCATTAAACGTTTTCTTGGAGATATAGGCTTAGAAGGAGTACGAATACGTAAGCTTGAATTATTGCTACTGCAACTTCTAATAGTGTTAACATAAGGAGTACAGCAGCGGTTAGGATTGCCACTGTTGGTATTATTGGTAGAAGGACAAACACAGCTGTGGCGATAAGTTGAATTAGGAGATGGCCTGCGGTCAGGTTGGCTGTGAGTCGAACTCCTAGGGCTAGTGGTCGAATAAATAGGCTAATTGTTTCGATGATAATTAGTACGGGGATTAGTGGGATGGGTGTGCCTTCTGGTAAAAAGTGCCCTAAAGCGATTGTTGGTTGATTTCGTATTCCAATAATTACTGTGGCAAGTCATAGGGGCACGGCGAATCCTATATTGAGGGACAGTTGTGTCGTGGGTGTAAAGGTGTAGGGTAGTAGGCCAAGTATGTTGGTTGTAATTAAGAAAATTATTAATGAGGTTAATAATAATGCTCATTTATGTCCCCCTATGTTTAGTGGTAATATTAGTTGGTTAGTGAATCGATTAATAAATCATCCTTGGACTGTGATGAGTCGATTGTTAACCCATCGAGACGAGGGGGTCGGATAGAGTACTCAGGGCAGTGCAATTGCGATGGCAATTAGTGGGATTCCTATATATATTGGGCTTGCAAATTGGTCGAAGAAGCTTACTATCATGGTCAGTGTCAGGATCCAGTTTTGTGTTTTTCAGTACTTACTGGAGTTGGTTTATTTGGTGAAATGTGATTTAAGACTTTAGTTGGGATAATGGTTAAGAAAAGTAGTCAGGAGAATACTAGAATTGCGAATCAAGGGCCGGGGTTTAATTGTGGCATTTCACTAAGGGTGGTCTGGAGTCACCAATCTTTGGCTTAAAAGGCCAATGCTTTGTCCAATATTTAGCTTCCTAGCGAGGCGTCTTCTAGTATTAGTGAGGATCAGTTTTCGAAGTGTTCTAGTGGTACTGCTTCAACTACAATTGGTATAAAGCTGTGATTGGCCCCGCAGATTTCAGAGCATTGTCCGTAGAACAGCCCTGGCCGCGAGGCGATGAAGGCAACTTGATTTAGTCGTCCTGGGACTGCATCTATTTTTACGCCCAGTGATGGAACAGCTCAAGAATGTAATACGTCTTCAGCGGACACTAGGACACGGATTGGGGATTCTATTGGGACAACTATTCGGTGGTCCGTTTCTAGGAGTCGGAATTGGCCAGGGGCAAGGTCTTGGGTTGGTACTATGTAAGAGTCAAACCCCAGGTCTTCATAGTCTGTGTATTCGTAGCTTCAGTATCATTGATGTCCTATTGCTTTGATTGTTAAGTGGGGGTCGTTGATTTCGTCCATAAGGTATAGAATGCGTAAAGAGGGCAGGGCGATAAGTACTAAGATGACGGCCGGCAGGATAGTTCATACAATTTCGATTTCTTGAGAGTCTAAAATATATTTGTTAGTAAGTTTGGTTGATACCATTGCAATAATAATATATAATACTAATGTGCTAATTAGGAACACAATTATTAATGCGTGGTCATGGAAGTGAAGAAGTTCTTCTATAACGGGTGATGCCGCGTCTTGAAATCCTAGTTGCGTTGGGTGTGCCATTAGGCTTTAGGCCTTAAGACATGCGGGGGTTTAACCTACAATTTCACCTTGACAAGGTGGTGTAATTTACATTTTACTAATGTCTTAATAAGGAAGTGACAGAGTGGTTATGTGGCTGGCTTGAAACCAGCATATGGGGGCTCAATTCCTCCCTTTCTCGTTAATTTAATTGAATTTGAACAAATGCCGGCTCCTCGTATGTGTGGTAGGGAGGAGGGCAGCCGTGGAGTCATTCTACATTTGTTATTGTTAATTCTACAGATAGCACTTCTCGTTTAGCGGCAAAGGCTTCTCATAGGATAAATAGAAATATAATAACCGCTACTAAAGAAATTAGTGACCCGATGGATGATACTGTATTTCATAAGGCGTAGGCATCTGGGTAGTCAGAATATCGTCGTGGTATTCCTGCTAGGCCTAGAAAGTGCTGTGGGAAGAATGTTAGGTTGACCCCAATAAACATAACTGCAAAGTGGATTTTTGTTCATGCGCTGTGTAGGGTGTATCCGGTTAATAGGGGGAATCAATGCACGAAGGCTGCTATAATAGCGAATACAGCACCTATCGATAGCACATAGTGGAAATGTGCTACTACATAATAAGTGTCATGAAGAACAATGTCCAGTGATGAATTGGATAGTACAATTCCTGTGAGCCCGCCCACTGTAAATAGGAAAATGAACCCTAGGGCCCATAGTATAGGTGTTTCTCACTTAATTGATCCTCCGTGAAGTGTGGCTAATCAGCTGAATACTTTTACACCTGTTGGAATTGCGATAATTATTGTTGCAGATGTAAAGTATGCACGAGTGTCTACGTCCATCCCGACGGTAAATATATGATGGGCTCACACAATAAATCCTAAAAGGCCGATGGCCATTATTGCCCATACTATACCCATGTAACCAAATGGTTCTTTTTTACCTGAGTAGTAGGCTACAACATGGGAAATGATCCCAAATCCTGGAAGAATAAGAATGTAGACTTCTGGGTGACCAAAGAATCAGAACAGGTGTTGGTAAAGGATTGGATCTCCTCCTCCTGCCGGATCAAAAAATGTGGTATTGAGATTTCGGTCTGTCAGCAGTATTGTAATTCCAGCAGCTAAAACAGGCAGTGATAAAAGGAGCAGGACAGCGGTTACAAGCACGGATCAGACGAATAGGGGTGTTTGATACTGGGAGATGGCCGGGGGCTTCATGTTGATGATTGTGGTGATGAAGTTAATTGCCCCCAGGATTGATGAAACACCTGCTAGGTGAAGTGAAAAAATTGTTAAATCTACTGATGCTCCTGCGTGAGCTAGATTCCCTGCAAGGGGCGGGTATACTGTTCATCCTGTTCCGGCCCCAGCCTCAACACCAGAAGAAGCTAGTAATAGTAGAAATGACGGGGGTAGAAGTCAGAAGCTTATATTATTTATTCGTGGGAATGCTATGTCTGGGGCACCAATTATTAGTGGTACAAGTCAGTTTCCAAACCCCCCAATAAGAACGGGCATTACTATAAAGAAGATTATAACGAAGGCGTGGGCAGTGACGATAACATTATAAATTTGGTCGTCACCTAGAAGTGATCCGGGTTGGCTAAGCTCAGCTCGAATGAGAAGGCTTAAGGCAGTTCCCACTATTCCGGCTCAGGCACCAAATACGAGATAAAGGGTACCAATGTCTTTGTGGTTGGTAGAGAAGAATCAGCGCGTGATTGCCACAGGTAGGGTAGCCGAGCGTTTAGGCGGTGGGTTGTAGCCCCGAAGACAGAGGTTTAAGTCCTCTTCCTATCAGCCCCGTGGTGAAGAACACATCGGATTGCAAATCCTAAGACGTAGATTAATACTCTGCCGGGGCTTTCCCCGCCTTGCTGGCTGGGCGGCGGGGAAAGTAGATGGATGCTCGCTGGCTTGAGCGCTTAGCTGTTAACTAAGAGTTTGTAGGATCGAGGCCTTCTCATCTAGTAGGGCCTTAGCTTAATAAAAGTGCCTGGTTTGCAGTCAGGAGATGCGAGTTGGTTTCTTGTAGGTCTTAATCAGGGACTAGAAGATTTTCACTTCTATTTAGAGCTTTGAAGGTTCTTGGTTTTAATATTATCCTAAGTCCCTAGGTGATTAGTATTAGGATTGTTGGGGTTATTGGTAATAATCCCAGGGCGGTTGTGGTAGACAGGGCTAGAAGTAAAGAGGTTTGGGTTGTTTGAGTTCGTCATTGGGTGGTTGAGTTAATTATATTGGGGGAGATGGTTAGTGTTATTGCGTAGCATAGTCGTAAGTAAAAATATAGGCTGATTAGGGCGGCTAGGGCCATGATTGTGGCGGTGAGTGGGAGATCCTGTTTTGTTAGTTCTTGTAGGATTAGTCATTTTGGTATAAATCCTGTGAGTGGGGGTAGGCCTCCTAGTGAAAGTAAGACTAGGGCGGTTGTTGTTGTTAGAATGGGGCTTTTTGATCAGGTTGTTGCTAGTGTATTAATTTTGGTTGTTAATAGTGTTTTCAGGGTTAAAAATGCTGCGGAGGTTATAATAATATATGTTCCTAGTGCGATTAAGGTGAGTTGTGGGGCGTACTGGATTACAATAATTATTCATCCTATATGTGCGATTGAAGAGTAGGCCAGGATTTTTCGTAGTTGGGTTTGATTTAGTCCTCCTCATCCTCCAACCAGTGTGGATATAACTCCTAATAGTGTTAGTAGTGAGGAGTCAATGGTTTGTGCTGTTTGGATAATGAGTGCAAATGGGGCGAGTTTTTGTCAGGTGGATAAGATAAGTCCTGTTAATAGGTCTAATCCTTGTAGTACTTCTGGCATTCAGAAATGTATTGGTGCGAGTCCAATTTTTAATGCTAGAGCTGCTGTAAATATTGTGCTGGCGATGGGGTTTGATAGGTCGTTGATGTTTCATTCTCCGGTCATTCAGGCATTTGTTGTGCTTGCAAACAGGATTATTGCTGCTGCGGTGGCCTGGGTTAGGAAATATTTTGTAGTTGCTTCTACTGCACGGGGGTGGTGGTGTTGTGCTATTAGAGGGGTGATTGCTAGTGTATTAATTTCTAGGCCTATTCAAGCTAGGAGTCAGTGAGAGCTAGCAAAGGTTAGGGTAGTTCCTAGTCCAAGACTAGATAGTAGGACTGTAAGTACGTATGGGTTCATTGGCGGAGGAGGGATTTTAACCGTCATGTTCGGGGTATGGGCCCGAAAGCTTAATTGGCTGACCCCGCCCTAGAAAGTGGTGTAAAGGAAGCACCTGGAGTTTTGATCTCTTGAGTATGGGTTCGACTCCCTTCTTTTTAGGAACTGAGGGGGTTTTAACCTCTGTAATTCACTCTATCAAAGTGGTCCTTGGGCGCTCAGGCACAGTTCCTTGTTTATAGTTGTGGGGGAAGTCCTGCTAGGGCAATTGGTAGGGCGGTATGTCATAATACGAAGGCAAGTGTGAGGGGGAGGAAGTTTTTTCATACTAGGTGTATTAGTTGATCGTATCGAAATCGTGGGTAGGAGGCTCGTACTCATAGAAATATAATGGACAGTAATGCAGCTTTAGTTATAAGGTTAATTGTGGTAAGTTCTGGGATGCTTGGGATGTGCGAGGCCCCTAAAAATAGGACAGCTGACAGGGTATTTATTAGAAGGATGTTGGCGTATTCGGCAAGGAAGAATAGTGCGAAGGGCCCCCCTGCATATTCTACGTTAAAGCCGGATACTAGTTCTGATTCTCCTTCTGTTAGGTCAAAGGGTGCTCGGTTTGTTTCGGCTAGTGTTGAGATATATCATATTGCGGCCAAAGGTCAGGCGGGGATAAGTAGTCAAACACTTTCTTGGGTGGTGTTAAACGTTTGTAGTGTATATCCCCCTGAGAAAATAATTACGGATAGGAGAATTAGTCCTAGGCTGACTTCGTATGAGATTGTTTGAGCTACGGCTCGTAAGGCCCCAATTAATGCGTATTTTGAGTTTGATGCTCAGCCCGATCCTAGGATTGAATATACTGCAAGGCTTGATAGGGCTAGGATAAATAGAATTCCTAGGTTGAGGTCGGTTACTGGGTGGGGTATGGGTATTGGTGCTCACAGGGTTATGGCTAGAGTCAGTGCAAGTACTGGGGTGGTTAAAAATAGAAATGGGGACGATGTAGATGGGCGGACGGGTTCTTTGGTGAAGAGTTTTAGTCCGTCGGCAATGGGTTGCAGTAGTCCATATGGGCCTACTACGTTTGGTCCTTTTCGTAGTTGTATATATCCTAGGACTTTTCGCTCAATGAGTGTTAGGAAGGCTACTGCTAGAAGTACTGGTACAATGTAGGCTAAGGGATTAATTAAGTGGGTAATTAGGGTGTTTAGCATAACTGGGAAGAGGATTTGAACCTCTGGTTAAAAGGGCTTAGGCCTTTCGCAATTTACCATGCTCTGCCACCCCAGTGTGTCCTTATTTTGGCCAGCTGGGGTTTTGGCCTCCCTTTATTTTATTTATTTGTTTTCATAAATTGGGGTGGGGCGTGCTTTAAGTATGGGCCCCTCTTTTCCGATCCTTTCGTACTAGGAAAAGTGGCGTTACAGATAGAAACTGACCTGGATTGCTCCGGTCTGAACTCAGATCACGTAGGACTTTAATCGTTGAACAAACGAACCCTTAATAGCGGCTGCACCATTAGGATGTCCTGATCCAACATCGAGGTCGTAAACCCCCTCGTCGATATGGACTCTGGGAGAGGATTGCGCTGTTATCCCTAGGGTAACTTGGTTCATTAATCGGTCTATACTAGCCGGATCATGTTTGGTCAGATGTTCTGTGGCTTAGAGATGTCTCTCTTGGTTTTAGGGGGTCTCCCCGGTCCATTTGGAGGCTTTTCTTTCCTCCGTGGTCGCCCCAACCGAAGGTAAAATTTCATGTTCACAAAGTTTCTACTTTTTATTGAGTTGCTTAGTGTGGCTGAGTTTTGTACCTTAAGCTCCAAAGGGTCTTCTCGTCTTGTATTATTATACCCGCTTCTGCACGGGTAGATCAATTTCACTGACTTGAAAGGGGAGACAGTTAAGCCCTCGTTTAGCCGTTCATACAGGTCTTTATTTAAAAGACAAGTGATTGCGCTACCTTTGCACGGTTAGAATACCGCGGCCGTTGAACTTGTAGTCACTGGGCAGGCTGGACCTCCTATACTTGGTTGCGTTGCAGGAGGCGATGTTTTTGGTAAACAGGCGAGGCTTGTGTTTGCCGAGTTCCTTCCTTTTCTTTTAGTCTTTCCTTTAATAGCACTCCAGTGTGGGGGTAACGATAGTTAAGTTGTGGGTTTTTCTTGGTTTTTTTGTAGCCCACATTGCTCTCTTGGATTGAGTTCGTTAGTTGCCAATGGTTAGTCCGATTTGGCTTACGCTTGTGCTTGGAGAAGGGCGGGCCTTCTTGTTACTCATTTTAGCATAATCTCTTCCATGTGGGCATGGGTTGGCCTAATAATATTTAGGGGAATAAGATTTTTTATCAGAATAATAAATTTTCTTCTGTCTGAGCTTTAACGCTTTCTGTTTAGGTGGCTGCTTTTAGGCCCACTAGAACAGTATATTTTATATATTATGATCTTTATCCTCCTGGAAAGGTTGTGTCCTTTGTTAAAGGGGCTGTACCCCCTTTAACTAACTCTCGTGTGTTTCTCTTAGGTCTTATTTGGGTATATCTGATTTGGGGAATACGAGGCTGAACTTCTATTCATTTCTTAGGCAACCAGCTATCACCAGGTTCGGTAGGTCTGTCACTTCTACCCGGAGCTCTTCCCACTCTTTTGCCACAGAGACGGGTTGGCCCTTAATAGGCTGTCTCGGGGTAGCTCACCTGGTTTCGGGGTTCCAAACTAAAGGTCTCTTTGCTTGGGTAAACTGGCTAAATCATGATGCGAAAGGTACGAGCTTTAATCTTTGCTTTTTAGTGCTTATATGGGTTGTTTCATTTCTCTTTCAGCCTTCCCTTGCGGTACTATTTCTATCGCTTCAGTAGAACCTTTTCTGTCTCCCATACTCAGGTAAAAGAATGGTTTAGTTTTTGGTGTTAGGCTTATTTTGTTTTATTTATATTGTTTGGTTATTGAGTGGTTAAGCTAGCTGTTTGGCTCAGGGCGACCCGATTTGCACGAATGTCTTCTCGGTGTAAGTGAGATGCTTGGCTAACTCAGCCACGTCCTGGGTTTAATCCAAGTGCACCTTCCGGTACACTTACCGTGTTACGACTTATCTCCCCTTGTCGGTGCTGTTATATTAGGTATATTTGGTGCGTTTTGACCGGGGAGAGTGACGGGCGGTGTGTACGCGTCTCAGAGCCGGGTTCAAATGGACACTCTATTTCCTTTTTACTACTAAATCCTCCTTCAAGTACTATTTCATGGTGCATATTCGTGATATTCTATGTTAGAAAATGTAGCCCATTTCTTCCCACTTCATGCGCTACACCTCGACCTGACGTATTGGGCTGTGCCCATTTTGCTTACTTTTGTTACCTTCACAGGGTAAGCTGACGACGGCGGTATATAGGCTGGGGTGGCTAGGAGTGGTGAGGTTAGACGGGGGTTATCGGTTCTAGAACAGGCTCCTCTAGGGGGGTCTGAGACACCGTCAGGTCCTTTGGGTTTCAAGCTAATGCTCGTAGTACCCTGGCGGGCATCTAATTGTAGTTGGATGCCTGGGTTTACGGCTGGGCATAGTGGGGTATCTAATCCCAGTTTGTTTCCCAGCTTTCGTGGGGTCAGGTAAGTTTATTAAAGCTACTTTCGTGTTAGGGCTTCGGACACCTAGGAGCGTATGACAGCCAAGGGGCCATTTGACTTTATTTTTGTCTGTCCTTAACCACCCTTTACGCCGTTGTAGTATCAACTGGGGCCTCTCGTCTAACCGCGGTGGCTGGCACGAGTTTTACCGGCCCTCTTAACACTAACTGAGTCAAGTTTTCACTTATGGCTCAATGTCTATCACTGCTGAATTCCCTTGGGGGTGTGGCTTGGCTGGGCGTCTTGGGCTAATGTTTGTGCCTGATGCCCGCTCCTCGTCCCCGGGCGGGGGATTGAGGGCATATTCACTGGGTTGCGGAGACTTGCATGTGTAAGTTGAGTTAGAGCTGATAGTAAGGTCGGGACCATGCCTTTGTGCATGCGGAGTTTATTAGGACTCGTCTTAGCATCTTCAGTGCTATGCTTTGTATTAAGCTACGCTAGC